CTCACTCGATTCTTAGAAAATATATTATATTACCCTCATTAATAATAACTAAAAATATCATTCGTATATTATTTTTTCAAACTCCCGAATGGTACGCCGATTTAAAGGATTGGGGTAGAGAGATGCATGTTAAATGTACCTATAATGGAGTTCCGATCTCAGAAAAAGAATTTCCGAAAGATTGGTTAACAGATGGGATTCAAATAAAAATCCTATTTCCTTTTCGTTTAAAACCTTGGCACAGATCTAAGTTTAAATTACCTTATACTTATAAAGGTAAAGATAAAAAAAAAAATAAAGTACAAGAAAAGGGTTTTTGTTTTTTAACAGTTTGGGGACTGGAAGCGGAATTTCCTTTTAGTCATCCCAAAAAAGGGCTTTCAGTTTTAAAACCCATCTTTAAAAAACTTGAAAAAAAAATTAGAAAGATAAAAAAAAATGGTTTTCGAGTTATAACAATTTTAGAAGTTTTAGAAGAAAGAACAAAATTTTTTCAAAATTTATCAAAAGAAAAAAACTATTGGGTCATCAAAAACATTTTTTTTCGACAAAAAACAATAAAGAAACTTTCAAAATCAAAAATAAATCAAAAATTTTTATCGGAATTTTTATCGGAATTTAGAGAAGTAGATGAATTAAATGAAAATACAAAAAAAAAAGATTCAATAATCAATAACAATTATCGTACGGTTTCGAAATTGTCCACTACAATTCGACCTATGCCGTGTACAAATTATTCAGAAAAAAAAATGAAAGATCTTTTAGTTAGAAGAAAGATAATTCTAAATCAAATAGACAAAATTACAAATCAAATAGAAAAAATTACAAATCAAATAGAAAAAATTACAAAAGAAAAGAACAAAAAAAATATAACTTCAGAAAAAACTATTAGTCTTAAAAAAAAAAAAAGAAGTTCTAATGTTAAAAAAATCAACTCCAAAATTTCATACATATTATCCAAAATTTCATACATATTAAAAATAAAAAATGCTCGATTATCACATAAATTTTACTTTTTTATAAAAATTTTGATTGAAAATATATACATAGATATCTTTTTAAGTATCATTAATATTCCAAGGCTCAATGCACAGCTTTTTCTTGAATCAATAAAAAAGATTATTACTAAATACATTTCCAATAATGAATCAAATAAAAAAAAAATCGATAAAACTAAAACAAATAAAAATAAATTTCACTTTATTTCGATTATAAAAAAGTCAAGAGATATTGATGTTATTAATAAGAATTCAAAGATTTTTTGTGATATATCTTTCTTATCACAAGCCTATGTATTTTACAAACTATCACAAACAAAAATTCTTAACTTATATAAATTAAGATCGATCTTTGAATACCATAACCTTTTTCTTAAGAATGAAATAAAAGATTATTTTAGAGACCAAGGATTATTTAATTCGGAATTAAAAGAAAAAAATTTGATAAATTCTTTTTCTTTAATGAATCAATGGAAAAACTGGTTAAGAAGTCATTATCAATATAAATATGATTTATCTCAGCTTAGATGGTCTAGATTAATACCAGAAAAATGTCGAAATAGAATCTATCAACACCATATGGTTGAAAATAAAAAATTAAGCAAATGGAATTTACATGAACAAGACCAATTAATTCATTATGACAAAAAATTTGAGTTAAACTTATTTGTGAATCAAAAGCAAAAGAAGAATTTTAAAAAACACGCTAAATATAGTCTTTTATCATATAAATCTATTAATTATGAAAAAAAGACGGACTTTTATATTTATGAATCACCAACTAATAAAGAAACGATTCTTTATAATTCCAACACAAATAAAAGAAAATTATTTGACATCTTAGAAGGTATTCCTATGACTAATTATCTAGCGGAAAATGATATTATCGATATCGAGAAAAGCCCAGACCGAAAATATTTTGATTGGCGACTTATCCATTTTTGTCTTATAAAGAGGGTCAATATTGAGTCCTGGATCGATACCGATAAAAAAAACACAATGAATGAAGAAATACAAAATAGTCTCATATTGAATTTTGAAGTTTGGTTCTTTCGAAAATTTGTGATACTTTACAACACATATAAGAAAAAACCATGGACAATACCGATTCAATTTCTTCTTTTTAATTTTCATAGAAATAAAAATATTAGTAAAAATAAGAAAATCAACGGGAATAAAAAAGGCGACCTTCTTATATCTATATTATCGAATAAAAACAAAATTATTGAATTAGAGAATCGAAATCATGAAGAAAAAGATATTGACGACGATTATATGGGATTAGATATGACAAAACATAGAAATAAAAAGCAAAACAAAAGTAATACAGAAGGAGAGCTTGATTTCTTCCTAAAAGAGTATTTATGTTTTCAATTAAGATGGAATCTTTCTTTAAATGAAAACATAATTGATAATATCCAAACATATTGTTTACTGCTTAGAATGAGAAATCCACGAGAAATTAGTATATCGGCTATTCAAAGTAAAGAACTAAATCTGAATATTCTGATGGTTGAGAAAGATGTAACTATTACAGAATTGATGAAAAAGAGAATATTGATTATCGAACCTCTTCGTCTGTCGATAAAAACTGATGGACAATTTCTTTTGTATCAAATGGTGGGTATCTTATTAGTTCATAATAACAAAGAACAAATTAATAAAAAATATAGAGAAAAATTCTATGTTGATAAAAATAAAAAGACTTTTACCGATGAAAGACATTCCAAGATAATTCGAAATAGAGAAAAAAATAATTATGATTTACTTGTTCCTGAAAATATTTTATCCCCTAAACGTCGTAGAGAATTAAGAATTCGAATTTCTTTCAATTTTAAAAATAAAAACGATATTCATATAAATCCAGAAATTTTCAATGGTAATAACATAAAAAAAGGCAGTCCCGTTTTGGAGAAAACCAAACATTTTTGGAGAGAAAAAAATAAACTAATTAAATTGAAATTTTTTCTTTGGCCCAATTTTCGATTAGAGGATTTAGCTTGTATGAATCGCTATTGGTTCGATACTAATAATGGCAGTCGGTTCAGTATGGTAAGAATATATATATATCCGCGGTTGAAATTTTAATAAGGGCGAATTTTTCATATATATATTATATATCATAGCTTATTTGGTATAGTATATGAAAAGAAGAAGATAGCCGCCTTATTCTTTTATCCTCCATATTCCATTCGGGTACATAGAATTCAATCATCTATCAATTAGATCTAGAAATGAATCAATGGAATTTTTTTTTAGGTAGAATTTTTTTATTCTTTGTAAGCGACGAAATAGACAATCCTTAAAAATTTTTATTGATTAATTCCAAATTCTGTCAAATATAATTTGGAATTACTAACAAAATAAAGATTTTTGTGTATACAAAATTAAGATGAACTGACATTATTTATTAATAGAATACATTTATTAATTTATTATTATTACTGATCAATAAAAAATATCTTAAACTTAAAACTAAAAAAAGGGGGGAGTCCTTGTTTTATGGTAAAAAATTCATTCATTTCAGTTATTTCACAAAAAGAAAAAGACGAAAACAAGGGATCTGCTGAATTTCAAATAGTAAGTTTCACAAATAAGATACGAAGAGTTACTTCACATTTGGAATTGCATAGAAAAGACTATTTATCTCAGAGAGGTTTGCGGAAAATTTTAGGAAAACGCCAACGACTGTTGGCTTATTTAGAAAAAAAAAATAAAGTACGTTATAAAGAATTAATTAGTCAGTTGGATATTCGGAAGTTAAAAACTCATTAATTTCTTAATTTGAAGAGTTTTGTTGAATTATTTGATTTATTAGATCTTGAGATGAACTTCTTTTTGTTTTCAGTAACTCGTGGAATGGATCGAGGAAACTCCTATGAATATACCAGCTAAACGAAAAGACCTTATGATAGTGAATATGGGTCCCCACCACCCATCGATGCACGGTGTTCTTCGACTCATCGTTACTCTAGACGGTGAGGATGTTATTGATTGTGAACCAATATTAGGTTATTTACACAGAGGAATGGAAAAAATTGCAGAAAATCGAACAATTATACAATATTTGCCCTATGTAACACGATGGGATTATTTGGCTACTATGTTCACAGAAGCAATAACAGTAAATGGTCCAGAACTTTTAGGAAATATTCAAGTGCCAAAAAGGGCTGGCTATATCAGAGTAATTATGTTGGAATTAAGTCGTATAGCTTCTCATTTGTTATGGCTTGGGCCTTTTATGGCAGATATTGGTACACAGACTCCTTTCTTCTATATTTTTAGAGAGAGAGAGTTAATATATGATTTATTTGAAGCTGCCACTGGTATGAGAATGATGCATAATTATTTTCGTATCGGGGGGGTAGGGGCTGATCTACCTCATGGTTGGATAGATAAATGTTTGGATTTTTGCGATTATTTTTTAACAGGAGTTGCTGAATATCAAAAACTTATTACGCGAAATCCTATTTTTTTAGAACGAGTTGAAGGAGTAGGTATTGTTGGTGCGGAGGAAGCAATAAATTGGGGGTTATCGGGACCAATGCTACGAGCTTCCGGAGTACAATGGGATCTTCGTAAAGTTGATCATTATGAGTCTTACGACGAATTTGATTGGGAAGTCCAGTGGCAAAAAGAAGGAGATTCATTAGCTCGTTATTTAGTCCGAATTGGTGAAATGCTGGAATCTATAAAAATTATTCAACAGGCTCTTGAAGGAATTCCAGGGGGGCCCTATGAGAATTTAGAAACCCGACGCTTTGATAGAGAAAAGGATCCGGAATGGAACGATTTCGAATATCGATTCATTAGTAAAAAAACTTCTCCTACTTTTGAATTACCGAAACAAGAACTTTATGTAAGAGTGGAAGCTCCAAAAGGAGAATTGGGAATTTTTCTGATAGGGGATCAGAGCGGGTTTCCTTGGAGATGGAAAATTAGACCACCGGGTTTTATCAATTTGCAAATTCTTCCTGAATTAGTTAAAAGAATGAAATTGGCTGATATTATGACAATACTAGGTAGTATAGATATCATTATGGGAGAAGTTGATCGTTGAAATGATAATTGATACAACAGAAGTACAAGCTATCCATTCTTTTGCTAGCTTAGAATCCTTAAACGATGTCTATGGAATTATATGGGAGTTTGCTCCTATTTTGACTCTTGTATTGGGAATCACGATAAGCATACTAGTAATTGTATGGTTAGAAAGAGAAATATCCGCAGGGATACAACAACGCATCGGACCCGAATATGCAGGTCCTTTAGGAGTTCTTCAAGCTCTATCGGATGGGACAAAACTACTTTTCAAAGAGAATCTTTTTACATCTAGGGGGGATACTCATTTATTCAGTATTGGACCATATATAGCAGTCATATCAACTCTCTTAAGCTATTCAGTAATTCCTTTTGGCTATCACTTTGTTTTAACCGATCTAAATATTGGGGTTTTTTTATGGATTGCCATTTCAAGTATTGCTCCCATTGGACTTCTTATGTCAGGATATGGATCAAATAATAAATATTCCTTTTTAGGTGGTCTACGAGCTGCTGCTCAATCGATTAGTTATGAAATACCTTTAACTATTTGTGTGTTAGCCATATCTCTACGTGTGACTCGTTGAAACATAAAATTCTCGCTATTCTTTTTAGGAATAAAGTGAAATGAATTGAATAGATATCTTCATTTTTTATTCATCAATTTGGTTCATGAACTAAATTGGATAGTTATATGAGTGAAAAAAAACAACTTCGAAATTTGCAGTAAAAAAATTGATACTCATTTCCTAGGTACAAGAATAAAAAGGAAAAAATAAATAAACATAAAAAAAGAAGACCGTTTGCCCCGAGATTGGTTGATTAGTCATCCTAACTTGAAGCGGGCTCAAAAAATCAACTTTATGGAGTTTTCACTATTATTTTATTTATAGGTATTCTCCATTAGGTATTACCCTAATGCTAACAGGTGATTGAGCAAAAATGAGTGGATGGTTAGGAACACGAAGATACACAAAGGATTAGTAATAGAGATTTGAAAAATTATCGAAAAGTATATTAATCGGGGCTTTAAGTTCGTAGAAATGATCAGGCAGTGCTCCCCATGATTCCAATTCAGAGTATGCTCCTACCCAACAATTAAAGAACTGACTATCCGGAACGAAATAATCCTTTCCTTTTTTTTAACCCCCTTGTCGTTTCGTTTTTTCAGAAAGAAGAATAAGAACGAAAAAAAAGAATCGAATTACAATAAGAAAAATCCATTTTTTTTATTCTTTTCTCCTATATGTATATTCATAGAGATAGAATTCGTGTCATAATTCTGAATATTCTCGTAATAGAAAATGATAGGTTGAAATATCTATTTGGTATTTTAACAAGGAATTTTACAAAGAGTATTTTATTGAAGGATTAAAGTTATTACTCAAGAAAGAAAAATTGAAATTATTAAAGGATGAGATCAATTCCGAAGTAATTTTGTATTTTTAGTATTTTAACAGATAGAATTTCATTGCTCGAATTTTGGAACGTCGATAGATTTTATTTTGATCCGCTATATTCTACAAATATAGCAAAATAAATAATACAATCGATCTGGTCCTTAAATTTATTTCTGGACTTCGAGGAGCCGTATGAGGTAAGAATCTCATGTATGGTTCTGGAATAGCGATGAGAACAGTGATGTTATCACCGACTATGATTATCTAACAGTTCAAGTACAGTTGATATAGTTGAGGCACAAGAAAAATCTGGTTTTTGGGGGTGGAATTTGTGGCGTCAACCGATAGGATTTTTTATTTTTTTTATTTCTTCTCTAGCAGAATGTGAAAGATTACCTTTTGATTTGCCAGAAGCAGAAGAAGAATTAGTAGCAGGTTATCAAACGGAATATTCGGGTATTAAATTTGGTTTATTTTATATTGCTTCCTATTTAAACTTATTAGTTTCTTCATTATTTGTAACAGTTCTTTACTTGGGCGGTTGGAATATCTGTATTCCGTATATATTTGTTCATGAGTTTTTTGAAATAAATAACATAAGCGGAGTCGTTGGACCAACAATTGGTATCTTTATTACATTGGTTAAAACTTATTTGTTTTTGTTCATTCCTATCACCACAAGATGGACTTTACCTAGACTACGAATGGACCAACTTTTAAATCTTGGATGGAAATTTCTTTTACCAATTTCCCTCGGTAATCTATTATTAACAACCTCTTTCCAACTCCTTTCACTATAAAAGAAAAGGATAATAAAAAAATAAAATTCGAAAAATTCTAATATTAATTAAATAAAACTCTAAGAAAAGAATATTATGATTTGTCTTCAACTCAAACAAGAGAAAAAAAATAAAATTATTCATAAAAATTTACGCTATGTTTCCCATGGTAACTGGGTTCATGAATTATGGGCAACAAACCATACGAGCCGCAAGGTACATTGGTCAAAGTTTCATGATTACCTTATCCCATGCAAATCGTTTACCTGTAACTATTCAATATCCTTATGAAAAATTAATCACATCGGAGCGTTTCCGCGGTCGAATCCATTTCGAATTTGATAAATGCATTGCTTGTGAAGTATGTGTTCGTGTATGCCCTATAGATCTGCCTGTTGTTGATTGGAAATTGGAAACTGACATTCGAAAGAAACGGTTGCTTAATTACAGTATTGATTTCGGAATCTGTATATTTTGCGGCAACTGTGTTGAGTATTGTCCAACAAATTGTTTATCAATGACGGAAGAATATGAGCTTTCTACTTATGATCGTCATGAATTGAATTATAATCAAATTGCTTTGGGTCGTTTACCAATATCAGTAGTTGACGATTATACGATTCAAACAATTTTTAATTCAACTAAAAAAAAAATGGATAAACCACTTTGATTGATTTTTAAATACAATTATTAAACTGAAAGTTCTGTTTTGGTCTAAAAGTATGGAAGGGGGTTTCTTTCATTTTCTTGGTCAATGACTACAAAAATAAAAATTCGAAATTCTAACTATTACTATTGATTTGATTGATGAGAAAATTGCATGGAAACTAAATTTGGATTGACAATCTATTTAGATATCTATAATTCTATCCAAAATTCTTTCGAGAATAAAATTTGAATGCCTCTTTCAAGAAATTCAAGAAAGAACTAAATTAGTTCAATAGTTGTACATATAGTAATTATTTAGACCCCCTCGAATTTAAAATTAAGAAGCCTATAATCTATAATAAAAAAAATAAAAAATAATAAAAAAATAATATAAAATATAAAAAATTTTTTCCTGGTCAAGTCAATAGTCAATAAGGTCATGAAGAAACAATTCAATTTTTTTATTTCTTATTTTACGTGCAATGGATTTACCTGGACTAATACATGATTTTCTTTTAGTCTTTCTGGGATTAGGTCTTATATTAGGAGGTTTAGGGGTAGTATTATTTACCAACCCAATTTATTCTGCCTTTTCATTAGGATTCATTCTTGTTTGTATATCTTTAGTTTATATTTTATCAAACTCTCATTTTGTAGCTGCTGCACAGCTCCTTATTTATGTGGGAGCTATAAATGTTTTAATTATATTTGCCGTAATGTTCATGAATGGTTCAGAATATTACAAAGATTTGAATCTTTGGACTGTTGGAAATGGGGTTACTTCCTTAGTTTGTACAAGTATTTTTGTTTCACTAATTACTATTATTCCAGATACGTCATGGTACGGAATTATTTGGACTACAACAACAAATCAGATTATAGAACAAGATTTGATAAGTAATGGTCAACAAATTGGAATTTATTTAGCAACAGATTTTTTTCTTCCATTTGAATTCATTTCAATAATTCTTTTAGTTGCTTTGATAGGTGCGATTGCTGTGGCTCGTCAGTAATAAATTTTTCGAATTAATAATCGAAATCAAAATTAAAACTGTTTTCTATGTTATCACATCTCTTTTCCTTCAATTTTATTTATTTTATTTAAAGATTATTTATGTATAAATGTATAATGTATAAATTCTTTTATTTGATCTATTATCCATATATTTATTTGTTCGGTACTTATGATATTCTTAATTCAAATCAATCTCAAGTGGAATTGTTGTTCATATTGAAATGAATAAAAATTTAAAAATTGATAAGGAGTTGGGCAATGATGCTCGAGCATGTACTTATTTTGAGTGCCTGTTTATTTTCTATCGGTATCTATGGATTAATCACGAGTCGAAATATGGTTAGAGCCCTTATGTGTCTTGAACTTATACTGAATGCTGTTAATATAAATTTCGTAACATTTTCTGATTTTTTTGATAGTCGCCAACTAAAAGGAAATATTTTTTCAATTTTTGTTATAGCTATCGCAGCCGCTGAAGCAGCTATTGGACCGGCTATTGTTTCGTCAATTTATCGTAACAGAAAATCCACCTGTATCAATCAATCGAATTTGTTGAATAAGTAGTATTAATTGTTATAGAATATAATTTTCATATTCATTAATTTGAGTTGGTATGTATGATATCTAAGTTGTCTGATCATGTTTGTGAAAACGTAAGAAATTAAAGTATCTTGGCTCTATCTCAGAAGTTGATCCAGAATTGATAAAATTTCTGGTAAATCATTGATTCGTCTGGTTTCTAAATATATGCTGATTCATTTAGAAATTTACTAGATTGAAACTTTATGACGTTTAAAAAATTTTTAATCCAATGTCACATTCAGTAAAAATTTATGATACATGTATAGGGTGTACTCAATGCGTCCGAGCCTGTCCCACGGATGTATTAGAAATGATACCTTGGGATGGGTGTAAATCCAAGCAAATTGCTTCCGCTCCAAGAACAGAGGATTGTGTCGGTTGTAAAAGATGTGAATCCGCTTGTCCAACAGATTTCTTGAGTGTTCGAGTTTATTTATGGCATGAAACAACTCGAAGCATGGGTCTAGCTTATTGATAGTTTTCAGAAAAACCCACTTGAATACATTTGCTTTTTTGTTTACCGACAACAACCCGTACTCGAAAAAATGTTTTCTAGCACGGGTTTTTCCAGTCTAAGCGTATCTTGTCTTTACCACGAATTCTTTTCCTTGGTTAACAATATTTGTAGTTTTACCGATAGCGGCGGGTTTATTAATTTTCTTTTTCCCTCATAGAGGAAATAAGGTAATTAGGTGGTATACTTTATATATATGTATATTAGATCTCCTTTTAATAACTTATGCGTTCTTTTATTATTTTCAATTTGAGGACCCATTAATCCAATTAGCAGAAGATTATAAATGGATCCCGTTTTTTGGTTTGTACTGGAGATTGGGAATAGATGGATTTTCTTTAGGACCTATTTTACTGACAGGATTTATCACCACTTTAGCGACTTTAGCGGCTTGGCCGATTACTCGGGATTCCCGATTATTCCATTTTCTGATATTGGCAATGTATAGTGCTCAAATAGGATTATTTTCATCTCAAGATCTTTTACTTTTTTTTATCATGTGGGAGTTAGAATTAATTCCCGTATATCTACTTCTTTCCATGTGGGGGGTAAAGAAACGTCTGTATTCAGCTACAAAGTTTATTTTGTATACTGCAGGCGGTTCGGTTTTTTTATTAATGGGAGCTTTAGGTATCGCTTTATATGGTTCTAATGAACCAACATTCAATTTTGAAACATCAGCCAATCAATCATATCCTGTGGGACTAGAAATATTTTTCTATATTGGATTTCTTATTGCTTTTGCTGTCAAATCACCGATTATACCCTTACATACATGGTTACCAGACACTCATGGGGAAGCACATTACAGTACTTGTATGCTTCTAGCCGGAATCCTATTAAAAATGGGGGCGTATGGATTGATTCGAATCAATATGGAATTATTACCTCATGCTCATTCTATCTTCTCCCCCTGGTTGATAATAATAGGCGTAATGCAAATAATCTATGCAGCTTCAACATCTCCTGGTCAACGAAATTTAAAAAAAAGAATAGCCTATTCTTCTGTATCTCATATGGGTTTCATAATTATAGGAATTTGCTCTATAAGTGATATGGGACTCAATGGAGCTATTTTACAAATTATATCCCATGGATTTATTGGTGCTGCACTCTTTTTCTTGGCAGGAACTGGTTATGATAGAATACGTCGTCTTTATCTTGACGAAATGGGCGGAATGGCTCCCCTAATGCCAAAACTATTCACGACCTTCAGTATTTTATCACTAGCTTCCCTTGCATTACCGGGCATGAGTGGTTTTTTTGCAGAATTTATAGTCTTTTTTGGACTAATTAGTGGCAAAAAATACCTTTTAACGACAAAAATATTAATTACTATCGTAATGGCAGTTGGAATGATATTAACTCCTATTTATTTATTATCTATGTTACGACAGATGTTCTATGGATACAAACTGTTTAATGCTCCAAACTCTTATTTTTTTGATTCTGGACCTCGGGAATTATTTGTTTCGATCTCTATACTTCTGCCTGTAATAAGTATTGGTATTTATCCGGATTTCGTTTTCTCATTATCAATTGACAGAGTCGAAGCTATTCTATCTAATTATTTTTATAGATAGTTTTTATAAAAAAAAAGAAATCCTATGATTTTTGATTTTCAAAAATTAAAAATTCTTAGCAATAAAAAAACTTCTTTTTTACTCTCTTAAATCTTGAATTTTAATTAACAAAAAAATTAATTCTAAGCAAAAATTTTTGGCATTTATGAGAACTTTTTGAATCAACTAGTATGGTGATTCAAAAAGTTCTCAACAGCTTACCTGAAGCTTTTTTTTTGTCTCTATGTTTTGCTGTCCTATAGAGTTGCATTCGTTAAACCCTTTCTTCAATTGGTAATTGTTAATGTAAATGAACCATAACTATGTAGTCCTATTCCTAATAAATTAACTCCAAAATAGCATATCCAAATTATAAGAAAACCGCTAGAAGCGACAATTGCCGAATTTAAACCCTCCAAATTTTTAGTTGTTCGAGTATGAAAAAAAATTGCGAATATGGTCCATGTAATAAACGACCAAGTTTCCTTTGGGTCCCAATTCCAATATGATCCCCATGCTTCATTAGCCCAGACTGCTCCCGAAAGAATACCTATAGTTAAAAAAATAAATCCTATACTTATAATCCGATAACTCCAGTCATCTAATTGTTGAATCAATTGAAACCTATAATAATTCCTAGACGAAAGAAAGTAAATATTTCTTAAAACATTTTTTCTGTCCCTTATATATTGTATCTCATTAAAGTAAAATGAATCGGTTAATAAATTATTGCTTTTATCAAAAATTCTTATGATTTTTTGAAATCTGATGACTAGAAATGCTACTGATAATAATGATCCACACAAAAGAGCTGCATAGCCCAATATCATCATACTTACGTGCATCATTAACCACTGGGATTGAAGAGCGGGCACTAACATTTCCGATTGATGCATGCCTTTTAAAAGACCTGAAGTGGCAAACCCTTGAGTAAAAAGAGTACTTGGCGAGGTTATTGCGCTTAAATAATTTTTATATTTTTTAAAATACGGAATTATATGAATAACAGAAAATGCCCATGAAAGAAAGATTAATGATTCATATAAATCACTTAATGGTAAATGTCCACCAAAAAACCAACGAGTAACTAATAATCCTGTTATACAGAAAAAAGTAGTTATCATGCCCTTTTCTGACGAATCATAAAGTTCTACGAATTCATCGACCAATAAGGTTATCAAATGAATTGTAATTACAATTGACACGACGGAAAAAGATATATGAGTTAATATATGCTCTAAAGCCGAAACTATCATAAAATAAAAAATAAAATAAACAAAGTTACGGGGGTTCCTCTTTTCGTATATAGAATTGAAATTAGGAAGTAAAGTCATTATAGGATATATTGTATCCTTTTGAAAATTATAGGATCTAATGCCGCTACTCGGACTCGAACCGAGATGCTCTAGCACTGCTTCCTAAGAGCAGCGTGTCTACCAATTTCACCATAGCGGCTTGCTTGAAATTATAATAATCAATTTTTATTTAATCGTCGAGCTTTGAGGCAATACTTTACTTTAATTACGAAATATTCAAATTCATGACGAAATTTTTATTTAAGAATAAAAATTAAGAATAAAAACAAATCAAGAATAAAAACAAATCAAATTTTATGAATTCCAATTTAAATATTTATTACATTCAATAGATTTATCGAAATAGTTTAGTGCTTAGTTTTTTTTTTTGTGGAAAGAGTTTGAGTTAGGATTTCGAAACATCATTATATATTCTATCATATAACAACAAAATTTCTAGTTCTGCTACGTACTTAAAAAAAATTGTCTTTACTTTATCGGAAAGCTTCTTTTTTTAAAATAGATTTTTACTATCCGCTTCCTTAATCTATATATTAAATCTGAAAATTATACTCTTTTAATCAAAGAAGCCTATCTGACTTATTTCTATTTCTATCTTTTTTCATCATATTAAATGTATAAAAAAATACATCAATAAAGTTTAAGAACCAAAATTTTTTTTATCCTGAAATTGTTAGTTAGCCTAATATTAAAAAATTATATTAAAAAACCTTTAACTTTTTTTTCGCATAATTGGGCAAACTCAACGAAAAAGTATATCTAATTCAAATTGAATTTGAAAATACAAATGAGACTATTAATTTGTTTTATTAAAAAAAAAATTTTAATAATTCTTTACTTTATACCTATGGAAAATCTAAAAGAAAAGTCTCAAATATAACATTCTTTTTTAGAAACATAATGAAAAACAATAACTCTGTTTGTTTGAAAAGGTACTAGTTAATGGTTCTGAATAAATAAACAAATAAAATAATTATTTTATATTGAATCCAGTAAGGATCTGCTAACATTATCAGTGCTTCTGTTAAAATTAGCTTTTTTTATTATTCCTATCACTATCAAAATTTAATAAACCACTTTTCTTAGAATTCTTTAACCTTTCTCTATGTAGATAAAAATTTTTAATTAAAAATAAAAAATTTTAAGTAATTTATTGAATAATAATGGCTTTATAGTTAGTTAGAATAAGTATTTTTTTCAGTAGTATCTTTATTTGACCAATTCAAATTTTTTGATTTTAATATGTGAATTATTTTTTAAAAATTGATAATAATTAAAAATAGAAATATAAAATTGGATTTCAGTTTTATATACTTTGTATTTTTTCTTTTTCATTTATTTTCTTTATTGACTCATTTAATTTAAAATAAAAAGATATAAGAGCTGATAAATCAGAAACACTAAATAATTAATTAGTAATTAAAAAAGTTTTTGTTATGGAACATATATATCAATATTCATGGATCATACCTTTCCTTACATTTCCAGTCCCTATGTTAATAGGAGCAGGACTTCTACTTTTTCCGGTGACGACAAAAAAAATTCGTCGTATGTGGGCTTTTTCAAGTGTTTTATTGTTAAGTATAGTTATGATTTTTGCAATCGATCTGTCTATTCAGCAAATAAATAGCAGTTTTATTTATCAACATATATGGTCGTGGACCATCAATAATGATTTTTCTTTAGAGTTCGGACACTTGATTGACCCACTTACTTCTATTTTGTTAATATTAATTACTACAGTTGGAATTATGGTTATTTTTTATAGTGATAATTATATGTCTCATGATCAAAGCTATTTGAGATTTTTTGCTTATATGAGTTTTTTCAATACTTCAATGTTGGGATTAGTTACTAGTTCGAATTTGATACAAATTTATATTTTTTGGGAATTAGTTGGAATGTGTTCTTATCTTTTAATAGGTTTTTGGTTCACACGACCTAGTGCATCCAATGCTTGTCAAAAAGCATTTGTAACTAATCGTGTAGGGGATTTTGGTTTATTATTAGGAATTATTGGTCTTTATTGGATAACGGGCAGCTTCGAATTTCGAGATTTGTTCAAAATAGTCACTAACTTGATTTATAATAATCAAGTTAATCTTGTATTCGTTACTTTGTGTACCTTTTTCTTGTTTTCCGGTT